AATATTATATGTCATTCATTTTTTTTTTACATTTATATTACATATAATTAATAAACTCTAACTATCCGGACAAAAAACGAATTCATACTATACTAATGGATTTCTTTATATCCTCATAGTCAAAGCTCTATAGCTATAGTATCCAACGTACTATAGAAATCAAATTGGTTAAAGTAAAAAAAGCTTTTTTTTCTGGATCTCCCGAAATAGCTTTAAATAGATAAATATATTACTTAATAAATAATAAATAACTATTTGCACTAGTAAGGGTGATATCATTTAACCAATTGTAACTTCTTGATTTGTTGATTTGAACGATTTGGTAAAGAATCAGAAAGATTCAATTTTGGTCTTGCATCTATAATCTATATATATATTTATTTTTTTTTTTTTGCGAAAGAGAGAAGATCCGGTGAATCGGAAAGAATTAATTAAAAATGAAAAAGGTTTTTTTTATGGAACATACATATCCATATGCATGGATCATACCTTTCGTTCCACTTCCAGTTCCTGTCTTAATCGGAGTCGGGCTTCTCTTTTTTCCGACGGCAACAAAAAACCTTCGTCGCATGTGGGCTTTTCCTAGTGTTTTATTATTAAGTATAGTTATGATTTGTTCTGCAGATCTGGCTATTCAGCAAATAAATAGCAATTTCATAGATCAATATGTATGGTCTTGGACTATTAATAATGATTTTTCTTTAGAGTTCGGCCACTTGATCGACCCACTTACTTCTATTATGTTAATATTAATTACTACTGTTGGAATTCTGGTTTTGATTTATAGTGATAATTATATGTCTCATGATCAAGGATATTTAAGATTTTTTGCTTATATGAGTTTTTTCAATACTTCCATGCTGGGATTAGTTACGAGTTCTAATTTGATACAAATTTATATTTTTTGGGAATTAGTTGGAATGTGCTCATATCTATTAATAGGTTTTTGGTTCACACGACCTATTGCTGCAAATGCTTGTCAAAAAGCTTTTGTAACTAATCGTATAGGAGATTTTGGTTTATTTTTAGGAATCTTAGGTCTTTATTGGATAACAGGTAGTTTTGAATTTAAGGATTTGTTCGAAATATTCAATAACTTAAGTTATAATAATGATAATGAGTTTACTTTTTTATTTTTTAATTTATGCGTTTTTCTAGTATTTTCCGGGGCAATTGCTAAATCGGCACAATTCCCCCTTCATGTATGGTTACCTGATGCCATGGAAGGGCCTACCCCTATTTCGGCTCTGATTCATGCTGCTACGATGGTAGCAGCGGGCATTTTTCTTGTCGCTCGTCTTCTTCCTCTTTTCATAGGAATACCCTACATAATGAATTTAATATCTTTAATAAGTATAATAACAGTACTATTAGGAGCTACTTTGGCTCTTGCTCAAAAAGATATTAAGAGAAGTTTAGCCTATTCTACAATGTCTCAATTGGGTTATATGATGTTAGCTTTAGGTATGGGGTCATATCGAGCTGCTTTATTTCATTTGATTACTCATGCTTACTCTAAAGCATTATTGTTTTTAGGATCTGGATCAATTATTCATTCAATGGAAGCTATTGTTGGATATTCTCCAGATAAAAGTCAGAATATGGTTCTTATGGGCGGTTTAACAAAACATGTCCCAATTACAAAAACAGCTTTTTTATTAGGTACACTTTCTCTTTGTGGTATTCCACCACTTGCTTGTTTTTGGTCCAAAGATGAAATTCTTAATGATACTTGGTTGTATTCACCACTTTTCGGAATAATAGCTTGTTCCACAGCCGGGTTAACTGCATTTTATATGTTTCGAATTTATTTACTTACTTTTGAAGGGCATTTAAATACTCATTTTCAAAATTACAGTGGAAAACAAATGGGAATGAGTCCCTTTTATTCAGTATCTCTATGGGGAAAAGAAGGCTTAAAAAAAAAATATATATATATAAGTTTATTAACTTTATTAATAATGAATAATAATGAGAAGGCTTCTTTTTTTTCTAATTTTTCTAAGACGGCATACCAAAACCAAATTGATAATATGGTAAAAACCATCAACCAACCTTTTATTATTCATTTAAAAACTTGTAAAAAAAACAGTTTTTTATATCCCCATGAATCAGATAATACTATGTTATTCTCTTTGCTTGTATTGGTTCTATTTACCTTGTTCGTGGGATCCCTGGCACTTCCTTTGAATCAAGAAGGAATGGGTTTGGATATATTATCAAAATGGTTAACTCCGTCTATAAATCTTTTACATAAAAATTTGACTGATTCGGTGGATTGGTATGAATTTTTGGCAAATGCTATTTTTTCAGTCAGTATAGCATGTTTTGGAATACTTATAGCGTCCCTTTTATATAAGCCCCTTTATTCATCTTTACAAAATTTAAATTTTAAAAATGCATTTTTAAAAAAGGGTCAGACGCGGGTTTGGGGAGACAAACTAATAAATATAATATATGGTTGGTCATATAATCGTGGTTACATAGATGCTTTTTATGC